ATCTACACGTGTCAAATTCCTAGCACAAACTTAGAACATATTTTTTATATTCAAATAAAATCTACAAATATCTGATATAGATATAGATAAGGTATCAAATTTCGAACTACAAAAAAACATTACCTTATATAGAATATAGTGAAAAAGATAGACAAAAGATATTGGCGAGCTATTGACAACCGGGCGTTTTTCTTATATAATATTTTCATACAAGAACGAAAAATGCGGATATGGTCGAATGTGCAAATTTCTCTTTGCCAAGGAGAAGACGCGGATTCGATATCACTCTTAGTAATGTTAAAGCCTGGGGCGTGGCCGAGCGGTAAGGCACCGGGTTTTGATCCCGGCATATCGAAGGTTCGATCCCTTTCGTCCCAAGGCTCGTGCGAGCTATCAGAATGAAATTGTTTGGAATATAGAAAATTTTTCAATAGGCAAAACTGTATTCCTTTCATTTTGATGATTTTTTTGACTAAACCGAATTTGACCTATTTAGTAATTAGGTTAATTTTACTAATTAAGTAAAATTAATTTTATATTGCAAAGAAGAAAATCTTTGCAAATTTTTCAATATATTTCTCTTTCCAAACGAAAAGAAAAGGAAAGATGAAACAGAAATCATGGATCAACTAAGCCCTCTCGGGGACTTTCTTAAGAATAAGAAAGAGGAACCTCATGGAAATACCAAAAAAAGATAGAATAAGATTTGCAAATTTCATATAGATCTCATATCCATTTGTTTCTAAAACTGGAAACAAAGAGATCTCGTAGCCATTCCAAAAATGGAAACGCTTGGATAAATCGGTTAAGATTAATCTAAACCATCCTATTATATATACGGTTCAATATGCCAACTAATAAACAACTTATTCGAAATACAAGACAGCCAATCAGATTTTTTCCGAAATATAAGAGTTCCATGAGCCTTTTGTTTTTGGAACAAAAACACTATTTGATTATGCAAGCAATCAACGGGGGAGACGAGCTTATAGAAGACGGAAAACCGGATATGAGAGAAACAAAAGATAGTCACGGAGACATCGACCCAGAAAATGGTCCACAGTGTTTAGATATCTTAAAACACGCGATTGGACATGGATGGGATGCAGCCGGGAAAGTCGAAGATATGATGCGGGGTGGTAATTATAAAAAATATTTCGAAAGGCAAAATAATCGATTCATAGTCACTATTTTGGCCGCGTCTCTTGACTATGAATGGATTCAGGAGCAAATCAGTCGCTTTTTCGCTGACAGTCTCATTAGAATAGAGTCGGACATCCTAACGCTAATTCGGGAGACAATAGATCCCTCCAGAGGTAAGTTTATATGCCCATTTCGAAAGCCCGGGGATCCTTTTTGTAAAGGCCAGTGTCCACTCGTTTCTGTCTTCGAGGCTCGAGGGTTTGCCAGATATTATGTCCTTATCTCTATGCCTCTGAAGTCTGATCAGAAGTCCGAGGAAGTCAAGGAAGGAATTAGGTTTTTAATAACGGTAGTCACGGCATGGTATCCAGAGCGTCTTGAGGGGAATCAAGACTGAGTAACTTTTCGAAAGCCCCGGAGTTTCCCGGGGTCAAGACTCTTTTCCCCGGGGTTTCCGGGGATCAAGAGTCTTGATTCCCCTCATAACTTTTCGAAAGCCCTGGGAAAGAGGCCTTTCGGATTGGCCTTAGTTCGTTTAGAAAATGTGGTTCGGGGAACTATATGTGGAGCACTTAGGCATAAATTAAGAGCAACTCCTCAGAATTTGGTAACTTCAACTCCATTAACAACTACTTATGAATCTTTTTTGACTGATTAGATACCCAATACGGGGTATCTAATCAGTCCTACCTACTATTGGATTTGAACCAATGACTCCCGCCGTATGAAAGCAATACTCTACCACTGAGTTAAGTAGGTCATTTTTCATTACAAAGAAAACCAAATGGGACCCATCCGCTCGATGGATTATAAATATCATATTATTTAGAAGCAATACGAATTTACGAAATACCGATCAAAGATCTACGATTTTGGGTCATGGAATAGGCATCCCGAAAATCTTCATCTTGACAAGAAACTCTATCCATGATAAAATAGGTATCACGAACACTCAGGGCTATAGCTCAGTAGGTAGAGCACCTCGTTTACACGCGCGCCAATGTTTTTCAAGGGAGTCCATCATGCAATCAAAAGAATTGATCGTATTGAGAAATCGATGTCTTACTCCATAACTTTGAGGGAACAAGAGAACAATAGCCTGACAAACCAAAGGGTTGGGTCCAATTCGGGTGTCCCTTTAGGTGCCAAACAAACCCCATGATTGATTTGGGATATTGATAAGGTGAATACCCATTCTATTCAATGCTAGGCCTAATGAGTATAAGGACCTCAAAAAATCTTTTTTCGTCCTATGAACTTTAAGGTGTATAAAGTTTCCTATTTGATTTTTAACCAGAGCGATAGAGACTTCATTTAACTTAGGTTAATCTAGGCCAGAGGCAGACCTACGTCAAGA